TATCTCTATTCTTCCTTCAAATACGAATACTACAGCTGGAGTTTTATGAAAAAAAACGGTACAAAGCCCCTTATCGGATTTGAACCGATGACTTACGCCTTACCATGGCGTTACTCTACCACTGAGTTAAAAAGGCTCCGCTTAATTCAATTCCTTATTCAGGAATTAGCCAATATGAGTCTAGTACATATATTTGTAACTGCGTATACTTCTTATATAGATAAGATTAGAATATATGCACATATAGATAGATATTATCTACATATAGATAGATATTATCTACATAGCGACTCATTAAGGAACAAAAAATTTTTTTACCTAGTGAATAGAGTATAGTTAATGAAAAGGTTTATTGATATTCGATTTTAAAAATATCAATGTAATGAATTTTTTCACAAAACCGATTCGAATTGAATTCATCCTCATCATAACGAAATTCATTGTATTGAGTATTGATACATGTACCCACCAATTCAAATATTTTATCGAATCATTGAAAAATTGATTTCCATTTTCCTGTCCTTCAACCACTTCATTCTTTATTGGAAAAAAAAAAAATTTCAATAACTTGTTGATCTTTATCCTTCTACCCGATTCCCAAATTGATTTTCGTTTTTTTCCGGCTTAGGATGAGATAGAGATATACCTACCGAATTTTACCAATGAATAAAAGTGAAAGAAATGATATTTTAACTCCCGCCTTTTCCAGCAAACCAATTATTCTCTGAAAGGATCCTATCTTTCTTTCGCAATACTTATCCTTTTTTCCTTTTGGAATTATAGATTGGATTGGCGATTGGAATGAACAATTTCGAAATCTAATGATGAACCAAAAAATTCTATGGTATGGAATTTTGAAAAAATGGAAAGATCCTTCTGATCGAATCATATCATTCCAATCTATTATTGACAAAAAAAAAACTATGTTATACTATGAACATAGTATAATGGTGGTCGGGAAAGTGGGCCCCCATCGTCTAGTGGTCCAGGACACCTCTCTTTCAAGGAGGCAACGGGGATTCGACTTCCCCTGGGGGTAGGGTACTACGAAAGGAAGTTGATCATGGATTATAAAAAAAGACTCAAATTGATTCTTCCTGGGTCGATGCCCGAGCGGTTAATGGGGACGGACTGTAAATTCGTTGGCAATATGTCTACGCTGGTTCAAATCCAGCTCGGCCCAATAATTTTACGATCCACCATGAAATAATATAACCCATTTGTTGTTCTTCGGAAATGGCCTATGTGCTCGGATACGGAAAACAATCAAATATGACAAATCTCTAGCGCTTTTTTTTTTTGTACCATATTGTAGAATAAAATTCTATAATGAAATCTATATTTCATAAGTTCGAATCTTGCTAATGATCTAGATTCATATCAGGATCTGTAAGTATAAAGTCTAAGGAAAGGGTTAAAGAAAAAGATAAAAGTAAATAAAAAAGAGTCTTTGTTTTTTATTGATTGATTCAGTTTTCAATTGATTTGGCAATAACGAACGGATTACTCGTAATCCGTGTCGATCTCCCTAAAAAAGTGCGTATTGATATTGATCAATATATATATATAAGTCCCGCCTCTGTCAGTTACAGCAAACGATTCAAATCTAAAATCGAAAAAAAAGAAGGGGTTTGAATGAAATCATAAGAATATCTATGCTGTACGCCCTTTTCCCTGGGATTGTAGTTCAATTGGTCAGAGCACCGCCCTGTCAAGGCGGAAGTTGCGGGTTCGAGCCCCGTCAGTCCCGATGGATACAAATAAAAAAAAGACATCAATTCATTTTGTGTGTGAAAGGGAATAAAAAAAAAATAACAAACAAAATCTCATTCCTAACAGGGATCCATCTTTTTTTCTTTCTTTGTCGGAACCTTCATATTAAAGTTAAATAAAGTAAAAAAAAAAAAAAGAATACGGAATTTTGGATTGCATTGGAAACAAAATCTTTGGAATTGGGTATGGATAAAAGATCTTCCTATGTTATACTATTCAATTCTCGACGATTAATCGATTTTATAGCTCAGATATTGTTATTCATAATATTGATCCCATTTGATATCATCAAGATGTAATTTATACCATTGAATTTACCGACAAAAGATTTATCATCTATATGGGATTAAATCCCGAGTTTTTTTATTGGAAATAAAAGAGAAATAAAGCATAGAGATTATGGAAGTAAATATTCTTGCATTTATTGCTACTGCACTGTTCATTCTAGTTCCTACTGCCTTTTTACTTATAATTTATGTAAAAACAGTAAGTCAAAGTGACTAATTTTACTTAAACATGAATTCTTAATTCATGTCAATGCAATGAATGAAAAAAAAAATTCCATTTTTGTTTTGTGGTCTTAAGGTTAAAATGAAATAATCGGACTAGAATCAACAGAATTCTATGAAATCCGTATAATATGGTAGAAATAAAATAGATTTCTTTCTACCATATTCTTTATCTATTATTCCATATTATTTATCTATTATTATAGTGTAAAAAAAAGTTTGACTTTATAAAAAAATATGGATCAATTTACAATATGTATATTCATATATATTCTCTTATTCATATATAGAATCTCAATTACATTATATGTAATGTATATAGCATAGTATCCCCAATTTCTTCTTTGTTTCATCTATTTGATTTGTATTGGTTCAAATCAATCTGTAATAATCCAAAAGCAACTCTTATTTTTCCGATTCGAATTTATGGTATTACGATTAGATTTTAATACCAATCCCGGTATAAGAGAATCAAGTAATCTTTTTAGCATTTCCGAGAAGTAATTGATTAAATAGTTAACAGATGATCCGAGGTTTCTATTAAAATGAAAAGTTTTTTCCCTATTTCGAAAAGATTGGTGGTAAAACCCAACCTATTTTTAATATTTTAACCATGATTGCAAATGAAGTTCAATAAAGAAAGCATAAATCCAATTTCGAACCAAAAAGAAAAAAAAAAAATAAAACAAGCAAGTGGTAAGGTAAATACGTAATATGGTATTCACCTAAAGCAAGGCCAACATCTTATTATGTGTAGTATCTCGTTAGACAACTCCTATGTCGATTTTTTGTTTCCTATCAAATTGTGTATCTGCTTTATAACAAATAACATAACTATACTATATATATCTTTATTTTATCTTTTTTTTTTTGAAAAAAAAAAAAGGAATGGTGTTAGATTAAGAAGAGGAGGTTCCGTGGTTCCTCATTTTCGATATATAACTTTGGTAAGAGCCAGTTCAAAGAGATCTTAGGAAGAATTCGGTTGGAATAGGAATAAATTTCCTACTTTTTTTATCTCCTTGACACAAACATGGGAATAATTCAAATATTTGTTGTTTGATTGAAAGAGTATTTTGTATTTCTATATTATGCCTAGAATACATTACACCACTCGAATACAATAGAATTCCGATAATGAAGATATAATTGACTACTGAAATAAAAATTCAATAGTAAAAAAAAATATCAGAACTCAGCTATAAAACAATTGATACAGTTTGATCCCTTAACTAAATAAAGTAGTACCATTAAAGTCCACTTCTTCCCCATACTACGAGAGAAAGGGAAAATGTAAAAACTACCATTAAAGCAGCCCAAGCAAGACTCACTATATCCATGTCAATTTTGTCTCCTATCTATATCAACCAATATGAAGGAATTATTTCAGTATTGTTCACTAATTCTTCGTGTTTTCTTTTTTTTGTATTGTATTAATCACAAATAATACTATAAACTATAATAATAGTGGAATCACAGGTACAGAGTCAAAAAGGGATTCTGTGCTAACACGATTAACGAAACAATCTAACAAATCCAATTAGAACGTCTAACAAGTTCTTATCTGATTTCTAGTAGAATCGGAAAACATTACGGATAAACAAAATATTCGGAAACTTCCTTGGAAGTATTAAGGAGATTTTTGTTACTAACAGGTAACAATACAAAGACCTAGGTTTTTCTTTCCCTTCATTTTATTTAAATGAAAATATATACAATCAAGACTGATTACTTTGCATACTCTTTCTTATTTCTATTTGATCTAATCCTTACTGTCTCTCAATTCATTCTCGAAAACAATCAGAAGAAAGCCTATTTAAACTCTTTCTTCGACTAGAGAGGTTACCGAAAATGAATTCAATTTATTATATTAAATAATAATAAAACTGAATAATAATAATCTAAATTATAACTAAAAAAAAAAGAAAGCCAAATTAGCTATTCAATCTAAATTAGGTATTAAATCTAACTAATATTGAATAACTGCCAGAACGTTCATATACTTTCATGAGTCTGTATGCAAGGTTTCTTTTGCCTCTTCCCCAACTAAAAATGGAATTAGATTCTCTCTGTCCGACCTATACATACTTATCCAATCTAATTCAAGACCCGGTCAGTAGACTAGATAGACACTACAGTAGTAATGGGGTGAAAGGACTATCATCTCAAGATTTATCGATTCCTTTTCACTACTAGAATCTTTCCTTGAATTCGTGACGCAAAGCTATATTTTATAGAGCAACCCCCATGCAAGTTTTCTATCAACAAAACGGAATAAGCTATTTCAATTCTCTTGTCGATCAGATCAGGCGACACCCGGATTTGAACTGGGGAAAAAGGATTTGCAGTCCCCCGCCTTACCGCTCGGCCATGCCGCCAAAAAAAAAAAGCGTGGACTTTCAGCGACAAACGCAAAAATGGAAGGACAAAATGGAACCGTTAACTATAAATTCCTGAACAATTCTTGAATTGGAATTGAAAATATGGTTTTGTCTTTATGAGATAAGATAATCCAATTTCATATAAAAATGAATTAATATTGCTCTTTATTGCTCTTTTTTATCGAAAAAAAACTCCTCTTTTCCATTTCAATTATAACAGCAACTGTCAGTATATGTAAACCCTAGAATAACATAATTCTTAATTGTTACACCGAAAATATCTAATCCGGGTATTTTATTTATATCCGTATTCCGTACGTATAGAATAGGTATTCTA